TTCAATTGAATTTTTTGATTCTTGGAACTAGTATTTGTATCTATCTTTAAAATTTTTTTTTATTGAAACTTAGGGAAGTACTTTAGAAACATATGTATAAAAAAACATATTTTATTGAGTCCCTTCATGCCTACTATAACTAGTTATTTCGGTTTTCTACTAGCAGCTTTAACTATAACCTCAGTTCTATTTATTGGTCTAAGCAAAATACGACTTATTTGAAATTAATTGAATGAATCTTTTTTGATCAAAAAAGATTTCTATGGTATTTCATATGTTCGATAGTTCCTTACCGTGTTAATTACCCAATTTTGGTCAGTGAGATTCATCGGCAATACAGATTAAGAGCTAGGAATAGATAGTACCTCTCTTTTCTCCCTTTCAAAAATGAAAACAAAAGAAAATTGAAATGATTGAAGTTTCTTTATTTGGAATCGTCTTAGGTCTAATTCCTATTACTTTGGCTGGACTATTCGTAACTGCTTATTTACAATACAGACGTGGTGATCAGTTGGACTTTTGATTAATTAACATCTCTTTTTTTTGACTGACCTCCTTCTTGCTTTCATATGCGGGAGGTCTAATTCAGATTGCTGCTCAATTATTTGCGAAGAATGGAATTTTGACACAATCTAATAAACAAGAGTGACATCACGCTCTGTAGGATTTGAACCTACGACATTGGGTTTTGGAGACCCACGTTCTACCGAACTGAACTAAGAGCGCTTTTCTTATTTTTTCTAAAAAAAACGAAAAGGCTAGAAAGAGGACATTCTTGAACCCGAATTGATTTTGTACGTATATACTATATCGTAGTATATCATAAATTTCAGAATTATATGTATGTCCAATTTTATTAAAAAAAGATAGATCTAAAATGGATTCCTCGTTACTGCTCAGAAGAGCAGTAATAGGTAGGGATGACAGGATTTGAACCCGTGACATTTTGTACCCAAAACAAACGCGCTACCAAGCTGCGCTACATCCCTTTCAATTGGTTTACAGTGTCATTGTAGACAATTCCTATCTTGTTTTCCACATGCTTCTTTTTTTTTTTTTTTTTCATCAGATAACAAACATATATATAATTAAAAAAATTACGTTTTTTTTAGGAAAATTCTATCAATTTCAAATTTACATAAAAAGGCGTTTCCATTTTCAAATGGAATCTATAAGATCGTTCTAATAGACAATATTTCAATTCTAAATTAAAAAAAGGGGGGTTACATATACAAATACAAGAACCTCTTAACTACATGTACATCTATAGTTATATATATTACTATATATATTGTAATACAATAAAGAAGAAAGAAGGAGGATTTCAAATGCGAGATCTAAAAACATATCTTTCCGTAGCACCGGTACTAAGTACTCTATGGTTCGTTTCGTTAGCGGGTTTATTAATAGAGATTAATCGTTTATTTCCAGATGCATTAACATTTCCCTTTTTTTAATTCTAGTTATTAACATCAGAAAGGATAAAAAATTTAGAGATACGATCAACGATCGGGGACTAACCCCCCTTTTGCTAATTATTTTTTTTAGAATAATTAGCAAAAAGGGGGGGCGAAAGGTCATAAAAACGAGGGTTCAGGATCCAATAAAAAAAAAGTGTTGCTAGGGAAAGAGTATCCTACGAGATACTTAAAAAAAATACTGTACAAAGATTTGAAATATAGTTTTCAAAAAATCATTGTATTACTTATTATTTTATTTTTATAATAATTAATTACTAATAATAATTAATATTCATTGCAACGAAATATTTCAGACATTTTTTTTAGTTAATTAACAGCTTCTATTTTTTTGGTTCTTGTTCTTTATGGATCCTAAAATTAAAATAGAAGATTGGGGGTGAATCATAAATCCAAAGGAGGTTTCATGGCCAAAGGTAAAGATGTTCGAGTAACAATTATTTTGGAATGTACCAGTTGTGTTCGAAATGATATTAAGAAGGAATCGGCGGGAATTTCCAGATATATTACTCAAAAGAATCGTCATAACACTCCTAGTCGATTGGAATTGAGAAAATTCTGTCCCTATTGTTATAAACATACAATTCATGGGGAAATCAAGAAATAGATAAAATTGAGTGCTTATATGTAAAATTTGATTTTAAGAACAGGAATAATGATAGTATCTACGTATTATTACATATATATAAATATAAACAAATAAAATAATAGAAAGAAATAAAATCCTATAGTCTTAATTCTATATAGAAACTCTATCCTATATAGAAATAGAAATCATTTTTATTTTGATCCGATCAAAATAGGATTTTAGAGGTAAGGAATAAAAAATTATGAATAAATCTAAGCGACCTTTTACTAAATCCAAGCGATCTTTTCGTCGGCGTTTGCCCCCGATCCAATCGGGGGATCGAATTGATTATAGAAACATGAGTTTAATTAGTCGATTTATTAGTGAACAAGGAAAAATATTATCTAGACGGGTGAATAGAGTAACTTTAAAACAACAACGATTAATTACTATTGCTATAAAACAAGCTCGTATTTTATCTTTGTTACCTTTTCTTAATAATCAGAAACAATTTGAAAGAAGTGAGTCGACCCCTAGAACTACTAGCCTTAGAACCAGAAAAAAATAGACTAATTCTTCAATTGAATAACAATTCCAATCTGAAGGAATTAAAAAAGAGGTTACTATTTTGTTCGACAAATCCAATCAAGAATCAAAATTTGATTCTTACGTCTGTGTCTGTCATAAAAAAAAAAAAAAAGAATCGTCGAAAAGAAAAAAAAGTCTTTTTTTAGCGACTATATACCCTCGTTTTTTTTTGACGACTTTTTTTATAATACTAATTTCTACTCTACCCTCCCCGAGCTTATTCTCCTTAAAACTCTATTTCAAATATTTTAGTGGATTTCTTCCAATCCCCTCATTTTTTGATCTCATTTGAAATCGTATAAAGACAACTCCTATTTAATAGAGCTATTTGTGCAAGTATTTTTCGATTAAGAAGTAATTGCTTCTTGTACAGATTGTGTATGAATCGGTTATAACTATAGAATACCTCCGTTTCGTGAATTACGGCATTTATTCGAGTGATCCATAAACGACGAAAATCTCTTTTTCTTTTACCCCTATCCCGACGAGCCGAAACTAAAGCTCTTATTCTCTGTTGAGTCATAGTTCGTGTAAGTCGTGAATGAGCCCCTCGAAAGCTTGATGCAAATAAACGAAGTTTTGTTCTACGCCTCCGAGCTATATATCCGCGTTTAATTCTAGTCATTGAATAAATCAAACTTTGATGAATAACTAATTCTTTTTTTAGTTATTCTTTTCCCCTTTACTAGTCATTAATAACCAAACGAATTAGTCCAATGTATAAAAAAAAATTCCAATGGCTTTTGCTACTCTAACCTTCCCCACCACTATTTTTTACTAGGTATTTTCCTTTGCTTTGAAAGGATAAATTGCCTTGATACTTGATATAAAAAAAGAATAACTACAAAAAGTTAGTAAATAGAAATGGATAACTAGTGGGTTCCTTCGTTTCTATGGTTACTTCTAAAACGGTGAGGTCCTCTCTATACACCGGAGCTCCTTCTTTTAATTAATCAATACTATTGGTAACTTGTACAATTCACATTCTTTGGCTCTACCCCATTAATATTCCAGTAATAGGTCTTTCACAATGAGATCCACTTTATACAGTAACGGTATTTTATTTTAAAATTGATTTGGTCATTTACCCTGTTAGTCCGTTTTTTTCTTTCAAGAGTGGAATTTTTTTAATAAAAAATGGAATTTCCCCCGCTTAATGGATAACTATTTGTTATCATTGGGGGTTTTCTAAAAAATGGAGTTGATTGGATTTGCACCAATGTAAACCATAAGTTTCAGACACAATAGAAGATATGAATGATCTATCTTTTTGAAATAATGAATCGAGTTCCTCCATTCTATTTTATTAACAGGTACTGATCCTTGATATTTAAAAAAGAATTTCCTTTTTGTGTTTCAGTCTATGATCTAAACGAGTCGCACATACACCCGAGTACATGTTCCTCGGCGCTGAGGGCATCCCCGAAGCGCTGGGGATTTCGTGACATTTCGGATTGGCTGTCTTGTATTTCTAATAAGTTGTTTAATGGTTGGCATACGGAATCATATAAATAATGGGCTGGTTTAGATGGGTTCTAACCGGCTAATTCTGAATTACTTCTCTTCAAGATTCTCTTCAATATAAAAAAAATATATTGAAGAGAATAGGAAACTAAACCTTTAATCTAAAAAGATATAAAATTCGCAATGGTAGGTTTGCATGAAATCGCTCCTATTTTTATTGAACCGCTACAAGATCAACAATTCCATGAGCTTGGGCTTCTGTTGCTGACATAAAAACATCCCTTTCCATGTCTTCGGATACAACCCATATAGGTTTGCCCGTTCTTTGTACATAAACCCTTGTGATGGTTTCGCGAAGTTTTAGTAGTTCTTCCGCTTCCAAGATAACTTCTCCCGTTTGTGCCTCATAAAACGAACTAGCGGGTTGATGGATCATTACCCTGATGATATAATAGAAAAGGTTCTTCTATTTCGCAGAATGAGGCGAGATAACCAAAAAAACAGAGAAATTTGAATAACCGTACAGGCTTTTTTTGTGCGTTGCATACGGCTCCACAATGGAATTTACGTTTTTGACCTTTCCTTTCGGCGAAAGAAAAAAATATAGGTTGTATTATACGCAGATCCATAAATGATCCAATTACCATCCTTCTTTTTTGTTTTGTAGGAGTTAAAAAAATACTATGATGGTTCCGTTGCTTTATATATCATTTTTTTGATCCGTCTATGATTCAGCAATCCCAAAGTGTCTTTTTTTTTTATTTTGTAAATAAGCTTCCGGTGTGAAAACAAAGTTTGTGACGCTGAGATGTGCCCGAATAGGGAAGATATCATTTTAAAAACCCCTTTCTTATCTCATACTACTCTTTCAATATATAATCTAATTTTTTTAATCTAAAAAATTTCATATCGAATTCGAAGTGCCATGCTATTATTACTTAACTAATTCATATTTCCGAGGGCGAAGGCATAGTCTTTTTTTCTCTAAAAAAAAACTCATTGGCGCCAAGCGTGAGGGAATGCTATACGTTTGGTAATTGCTCCTCCGACTAGGATAAAGGATGCTATTGAAGCGGCCAATCCCATGCATATTGTCTGTACATCGGGTCGCACAAATTGCATAGTATCATAAATAGCCATTCCAGATATTACCCATCCACCAGGAGAATTTATAAACAAATAAAGATCTTTGGTATCCTTTTCTATACTGAGATATATCATAAGACTAATAAGTTGATTCGAGATTTCGGTATCAACCTCCTGTCCTAAAAAAAATAATCTTTCTCGATAAAGTCGGTTGATTAGGATAAAATTTTATTCCTTAGGAGCCGTACAGGCACCTTTTGATGCATACGGTTCAACAAAAATTGTTAAAAAATCAATGTGTCGATTCCAACCCCCCTTTTTTTTCAGAGAAAGCTTTTCTTTCTAACTTAATAAGGGAAGGGCTTGCTTACCTTTTAAAAGTAAAAGAAAAAATAAATAACTTTTGGCCCCTTTTACTTTTATTTTATTAAATATTATAATCCTAATAATAAAATAAGAAAACGATTGATTAGGCCTGGCAGACTACCTTGATTCATTGATATTTTTTTTTCATCGAGATTCCGTTGAAATGGCGATGGTTTTTTCTTGTTCCTGAATGGGCTTCTTCCTTTTTTTATTCCATTTTTTTAGGTTTATGCTCTACTCCGAGTAAAAGGAAAAATTTGCCCGATTTTGATTTGCACATATAGGACAAATGAACCAAATACCGCGTCTTTTTTTTACTACTCCTTCTTTTTTTTTCAATTAAGTTCTTTCACATGTCTTCTGTCAAATAGTCAACAAATTATTAATTATATTATTTGATTTGATCAACAGTTTTAGATCACCCTGTTTCAAAAATTTTTTTTTTTAATATAATTTTTTATCATAATTTTTCATATCATATTAAGTAGTAATTATAAAAATATTATATATTAATTATCAATTGGGTTTTTGCTAAACGGAGCCTGGATACTTAATTTTATTAGTCCGATCACGTAAACCATAAAAAATTTTTGATAATCTAATATCAATCTAAATACTCCCTGTATTTAATTCTAATTTCTTTTTTGCGCCAAATTTTTGATAATTCAATCAATCTTTTTGAGCGAAACAGAGGATATCTCGATCGAGGGAGAAAATGGGGAAATCCCATATAGCCCAATATATCTGACAAGTCGCACTATATGTCAACCCAAGATGTATCTCCTTCTCCTGGACTTCGAAAAGGTACTTTTGGAACGCCAATAGGCATGAAATGAAAAAAAAGAGAATGAAGTTCTCTATTTCACTTTGATGTGGAAACGTAAGACTGGGGTTTCATTTTTTTAATAATATTATCCTTTTTTCCTACTTTATTAATATTAATCATATTGAAATTAATCATATTTAATACATAAAAAGTTGAATAAGCTCAAATAAAATATAAAATAAAAGTAAAGTAAGAGAGAATGAATCAAAATTAAAGAAAACTTTTTACGAACGGGCTTCTGAATGATGAACAACAATAGCTATCTTGGTTCATATAAAATAGGATTCACCCCCATTGCGTATTGGTACTTATCGGATATAGAATAGATCCGCTTCCCTTTTTTCCTATGAATGGAATTGTTCCATTATTACTAACATAATAGAACAAATAGTAATCTTTTCTCCGAAAAAATTACCTAAAAAAGGGGGGGGTCCGTAACATAGTTTTTTCCAATGCAATAAAGTTACATAGTGTCTATTTTTCGTTGATAAAGGGGTATTTCCATGGGTTTGCCTTGGTATCGTGTTCATACTGTTGTATTGAATGATCCCGGTCGTTTGCTTTCGGTTCATATAATGCATACTGCTCTGGTTGCTGGTTGGGCCGGTTCCATGGCTCTATATGAATTAGCAGTTTTTGATCCCTCCGACCCTGTTCTTGATCCAATGTGGAGACAAGGTATGTTCGTTATACCTTTCATGACTCGTTTAGGAATAACCAATTCATGGGGCGGTTGGAATATTACAGGAGGGACTATAACGAATCCGGGTCTTTGGAGTTACGAAGGGGTAGCCGCAGCACATATCGTGTTTTCTGGCTTGTGCTTCTTGGCAGCTATTTGGCATTGGGTATATTGGGATCTAGAAATTTTTTGTGATGAACGTACAGGAAAACCTTCTTTGGATTTGCCCAAGATTTTTGGAATTCATTTATTTCTTTCCGGAGTGGCTTGCTTTGGTTTTGGCGCATTTCATGTAACAGGATTATATGGTCCTGGAATATGGGTATCCGACCCTTATGGACTAACCGGAAAGGTCCAACCCGTAAATCCGGCGTGGGGCGTGGAGGGTTTTGACCCTTTTGTTCCGGGAGGAATAGCCTCTCATCATATTGCAGCAGGGACGTTGGGTATATTAGCCGGCTTATTCCATCTTAGTGTTCGTCCGCCTCAACGTCTATATAAAGGATTACGTATGGGAAATATTGAAACCGTCCTTTCCAGTAGTATTGCTGCTGTCTTTTTTGCAGCTTTTGTTGTTGCTGGAACTATGTGGTATGGTTCTGCAACTACTCCCATCGAATTATTTGGTCCTACTCGTTATCAATGGGATCAGGGATACTTTCAACAAGAAATATATCGAAGAGTTAGTGCTGGACTAGCTGAAAATCAAAGTGTATCGGAAGCTTGGTCTAAAATTCCTGAAAAATTAGCTTTTTATGATTATATTGGTAATAATCCAGCAAAAGGGGGGTTATTCCGAGCGGGTTCAATGGACAATGGGGATGGAATAGCTGTTGGATGGTTAGGACACCCCGTCTTTAGAAATAAAGAAGGGCGTGAACTTTTTGTACGCCGTATGCCTACTTTTTTTGAAACATTTCCGGTTGTTTTGGTAGACGGAGACGGAATTGTTAGAGCGGACGTCCCATTTAGAAGGGCAGAATCTAAATATAGTGTCGAACAAGTAGGTGTAACTGTTGAGTTTTATGGTGGTGAACTCAACGGAGTGAGTTATAGTGATCCCGCAACTGTGAAAAAATATGCTAGACGGGCTCAATTGGGTGAGATTTTTGAATTAGATCGTGCTACTTTGAAATCCGATGGCGTTTTTCGTAGCAGTCCAAGAGGTTGGTTTACTTTTGGGCATGCTTCGTTTGCTCTACTTTTCTTCTTTGGACACATTTGGCATGGTGCTAGAACCCTTTTCAGAGATGTTTTTGCTGGTATTGATCCAGATTTGGATGCTCAGGTGGAATTTGGGGCATTCCAAAAACTTGGAGATCCAACTACAAAAAGACAAGCAGTCTGATGCAACATTGCTTTTGTCTTTTAGTTTCTGTTTGCGATTTTTTTTTATTTAATAGTATTTAATAGGTAGGGTACTGTAGGAATCTTGATTTAAATCGCTGCCGTTTCTTTGACTCTTTTTTGTTCTTTATCCGGAGGGATACTCCTCAGTAAACATAAACAAAACAGGTATGAAAGCTATAATTGTAAACCACGATCAAATTTATGGAAGCATTGGTTTATACATTTCTCTTAGTATCGACTTTAGGGATCATTTTTTTCGCTATTTTTTTTCGGGAACCGCCTACAATTTCAACTAAAAAATGAAATAATTTTTCATTATCTTCATTGACGTAATCAGCCTCCAATTAGTTGGAGGCTGATTACGTCAACTAGTCCCCGTGTTCCTCGAATGGATCTCTTAGTTGTTGAGAGGGTTGCCCAAAGGCAGTATATAGAGCATACCCAGTAAAACTTACAAGTAACCCAGATATAAAGATAGCGACTAGAGTTGCTGTTTCCATTATTATAGAATTGAAAGACCACAATGGATCTATGCTAAGATCGTTTATTTACAACGGAATGGTATACAAAGTCAACAGATCGTAATGAATACAAAATAAGATTTATGGCTACACAAACTGTTGAAGATAGTTCTAGATCTGGTCCAAGAAGCACTACTGTAGGGAAGTTATTGAAACCGTTGAATTCCGAATATGGTAAAGTAGCTCCTGGATGGGGAACGACCCCTTTGATGGGTGTTGCAATGGCGCTATTTGCGGTATTCCTATCTATTATTTTGGAGATTTATAATTCTTCTGTTCTACTGGATGGAATTTCAGTGAATTAGACTGAGAAGAATCTTGAAGTCCTAGCTTTTCGTTCGATACAAAAAAGTAAATTATGTAGGTCTCAAAATTTTAGCCTATTCTCCTTTGGTAGTTCGACCGCGAAATTTTTTTCTGCATTGTATATTTCCGGAATATGAGTGTGTGACTTGTTAAAATTGACCCTATGGATAGTACGGAGAAAGGGTCTGTCATCTTTATCAAGATGGTTTTACTTCGTCGGATATTCATTCGAGTATCTGGAGCACGAAATAGATCAAATAGATCACAAAGTTTTCGAACTATGATTCATACTTAATACTCAGACCTCGTAGCCGGACTTCTTTCCGTTCTATCTTATAAATTTTAATAAATCAAACTTTTTTTCTGCTTTTAAACTCTTATTTAGATCAAAGGACAAACGCTTCTTTGTATTTTATGTTTTTAATCATTATAGCTCTTTTTTTTATTGAATAAGTGATGATCCAATGGTTCTCACTCAGTGAACTTTGGACTTTGAAGGTTTCATTGAATTATCGTGGTTCTCGTATGAATCTGAGGTTTCAATTAATAAATAGGGTCTTAACAAGAAAATTCCTATCAAGAATAAAGAAAACAAGAAGAAATCCGCATTCCCATTCCATACAAATACCAAATAAAAAAGATAATAACGATAGGTAATCTAGAAGATTCAAGAGGCCGTAACGATCAACACAACATAAAGACGTATGAGCTGACTTGAGTTTTTGGCATTTAACCACAAAGAAGAGCTTTCGCATTTTGACTCTT